CTAGTGTCAGTCTATAGCCCTTCTAGTCGATCCAACCGAGGGCCTCTATACGAGCATGCGAGCTCTGTTTCAGCCATTTCCGGTGACATTTCCAGGACTCCTACTAGCCAGCCAGTGCTATTCCTTCTCCTTGTGAGCCAAGAGGGCTAGTGAGGGCTTTAGATATTTCCACGGTAGGTCTAAGGGCTAAGGTGTAAGCAAGTGAGGAAAGCGCAATTCCGTATTTGAAAATAGAAGTACCTCTTTTTTAGGAAAGCTAGCCTAGGTTCGTTCCTTACTTTAGCACTCCAATTTGATGGGTTAGCTTTCCCACGTACTTGACTTTGCTTCTAACTCTCTTAAGTGTGAAAACTTTCAATACATCTATTCCTAGCTCTTACCCTAGCTACCAAGACTGCCTTAATGGATTAGTAATAAAGTATCAAAGGCTTTACTTACATGGTACCTCTTATTAGCCCAGGCTAACTATTCGAGTTTCTAGTTAGTAGCGATTCATTATAGAATCCAAAAGCAAAAACCACTGAGGGAGGAGTCTTACTCTTTTTAACCAGTTTTCCCAAACCAAGATATCCTGCCCCGATAAAAGGGACTCTCTCAAAAAGTCTCTTCGTAGCAAGAGTGGTTTTGACTAAGCATATGACGAAGGATCGGCCGAAGCTAGAGCTAAGTAGCTGTGTCAGGGTAAGTAGGGAAAGCATAGGTGGACTTATGAACATTGATTGGATTGGTTCATTTCGTGGCTAATCCGAAAAGGTCAGCCTATAGACAGACCTAATTTGGATGGAAATTCCCACGGAGATGATTAATAAGATATCCCCGGGCTGGCTATGTCATCTGTCTACGTTTAGAGTGCTTCCCCGCAAAAAAAGATGGAAGCCTATTTGCTAATACCAAGCAATTATCATGATGAACTTTTCAACAAAAACAGAGAAAAACAAACAAGATAGCAGGTTATTATCTTAACCAAGACAACAAGAGCGACAAAACACTATAGCGAGGATACAATAGATAGACTTACCCGAAGGCTAAAAAGAGATCTTTCTTTTTAGCCTTCGTCCCTCGGCGGCCTCCTCTTTAACTAGGGGGTTACGCCCATCCCATTAAAAATCATTTGAGCTTCCCCTTTCCTAAGATCCTGGACGTGGTACTGACGCATGAACTTGGTTACTGGTTTTACCGGTTGGCAAGTCAAGTAAGGAAAGGTCTGTTCATTTGTCCAGAAATCCGTTTTCGGCCTATATATCGATTGAACCAGGGGCTGGGCTCATGTTGTGTTGACAGACATAAGAAGTAGGATTAAGAATAGGGGAAGAGCAGCTCTACTTCTACTTCTGCTTATGGAAAGACATAAGAAGCACCCTCTAAAACATGCAAGATCTCTTATTAAGTAAGCCCTTGTTGGCATATCAGGTGCCATTGAACACAGTCCAGGGAAAGCATCTATCTATAGTGATAGTGATCCATCGCCTTGACTTGAGTACCACATCTCTTTCCTGCCCGCTTGTAGCGGTTGGTTAGACCGGTTAGAAGCAGAATCGAGAAAAGCAGAACAAGGGCGTTCAGGCTTTCTTTCTGAAGAGATGGGCGCGATCGTCTTTGTTTGAGGAAGAAGCATAAGCGCCCTTATATTTATATATAGTAAGCAAAGGGCAAGGCCTACCCTTAGTTTAACCATCTCTCTTGTATCTCTCGGAAAGCCTTTTGGTTGTGGGGCTATTGTTTCCTTGAGACAGGGTTTGAGCCCTGGTGCGGAGCTCGTTAGTAGTCTGACTTCGGGAAGATCGGAAAGCACTCAGCTAAAAGCATAACAACAATCCCAGCCCGCAACAGCACTAGTATATGGTGTCGAAAGCCCGAACACAAACAAGCTCACCTTATTCTTAGAGAAGGGGGCTAAAACGAGAATAGGAAAGACTTGGTATAGAATCCGTGCCTTCGTTCCGGCTATAATTAGCAAGCGAGTAAGGGAACCGCTCCTTCCGTTCAGGAAGAGCATACAAGCATTACGGGACTTTTTCATAGGAAAATGAATAGGACTCTTCCCAACTCAAGTCGAGCGAAGCAAGTTCTTATCTCTTATAAAACACTTCTGTTATAATCAAACATAAAAGAAATGATTTCATGTTGTGTTTAAAGAAGAATTGAAGTCTGAACTGGAAGTTGGCGCCTGCTTGCTTACCAAGCCACCCACTTGTTCGACAAAGACGGAGACTACGTATGGTATCCTGCTCTTATAGTAAAAAAAGGCGATCCTCCGCTCAATAGAGCCTAGCCCGCTTAGCTACATGGCCCCTGTCTCGCTCGTCCAAGATTAGGGTGCCTCTTTCTTTCAGAATCAGAATAGCGGCCCTGGTTTAGCTCCCGTTTTGCTTTAGAAACGAACAAGATATCAGGGCTCAAACCGCCAACTCCAGCTTGGCTTTCTTCTGTTCTAACTCTCTTCATCTCCTTCCTATTCAAAGCCAGGTTGTCAGCCGGGCAACAGTCTGGCCTTCTTTTTTGCTCTTCACTCGTCAAGCTTTTCCTTGTCCATAGAATAGCTTCATTTTTTCCTAAGTTCGTAGCCTTAGCAGCAGCAAACCTTACTTAGCTAGCGCTACCTTTAGAAACAAGGCCCTAGCTTATCCTACTCCTTCTAGTCCTTTTCTTTTATGGATTCCTATTCTTGATCTTTATATTGATATTCTACAGTAATAGGAGGTAGTAGATCAGTGTTCGAATAGGGCTGTAGCTGCAAGGAAGAATGCTTTGGACAAGGAAAGGGTAAAGAATTTTATGCTCTTAGTAGCTTCTATAAGAGGGTATCCTATTTTACTGCTGCCAAGCCGCTTACAATAAGAAAAAGGGCTGACATCGCTCCTCACACATCAACGACCGGATAAACTGAAATTGCACAACCAACAAAAAGCTAATTTCTTGCTTCGGGAGAGGAGTTATAACTTAGAGAAGTCGAAGTCAATGGCCCTTGCGATAAGGGACAAAAAGAATCCTTAGCCCCTCGATCTGAGTCCCTTTACCCGAAAGCTGGAAGGCTAGGAAAAAAGTCAAGACAAGAAGATATAGGATGACGATCGTTCGGGAACCATAACTAATGGGGCACCTCACTCGGAAAAAAAGAAATGAAAATCAGGACGAGAAATCTTACAACAAATTAAATTACATTAGGCATTGCCCTTTACACACACGATTTGGAATCCTTACACCAATAACAACACAATATAGATATGGGATGGGACTTAACTGCCAACTTGAAAGAATCGAATCACCAGTTCCGCGCTTGTACCCTGACGGAGATTCTCAATAAAAGAAGGAGGATGGGGATCCAATAGAGTCTTTAGCCTGAGTCTTAGAGTAGGCAATAAAGTCTACTCAATCAATGAGAACCACAGCGAAATGCTTCTGGCATGCCAAAGCAAGGTAAGCGATCGATTCTATCCATTCTCTTTCCCAAAGTCAAATGCTACTGTACTGAGCCAAAGCTTCATGCCCTTCTTGAATCTGAACTCAATGATTGAAAGTCCAAGCGTGCTCTCATTGGCAAGAAAAGAGGCGTCTATTTCTTTTCTCGGAGCTCTTCCCTTTGCTATAATAGGGATTGAGGTAGAAGCTTTTATAAATATAAAAAGTCTGTCTATTTGCCTTTTGGCACTTTCAGAATAGAATATGCTGTTAGATTTAGCCTGCTATCTTACTAGAAGAAAGATTCCAAGTTTCAAAGGTGTCTAGCCTTCTTTTGTAGCAAGAAGGTGTAAATTAAGTAAATCAGAAGCATGGACTGTGATTGAATGTTCTCTTACAAGACTAAGGTCTTTTGAAGACTAAGGTAAGAGTGCTGGTCTACCCCGATTTACCCATTGATAGGGACCGAAAGCCTTGGTTTCTCCACCCCTATTTGATTTGTGGAGCTCTATTGAGAAAGACCTTGGAGGCCACGTGCCAATCATGGAACCATCGATTGCCAAGTCGCGTCCTTTCATTCGCAGAAATCCATGATCCCTCACGATGTTGATTGATGAGGTTGATGGAGCTTACTCGCCCTCGGTCAGTAGAACCCTAGTGAGGGAAGAGCACCCGCTTACTATATTAGTAGGGCACACTACTCTAGGAACAATAGCCAGCCGACTAGTCTCTTATACAATCATTTGTGGACTTAGATATGCCCCTGCTCTTTCTAGTGCTATTGCCCCCGGGGATAGAGAGATTCTGGGACATAGACAAAGAAACCCTATTTAGTTTAGGGAAACAAATTCCTTCTTCTTGTCCTTCGATTGTGCCCATCTATTAGGATAGGAATCGGAGTTAGCGGGCTAACTATGTCGGGTTTACCGGGCTAAGGTAACTATGAAAGGTAGGACCTCATCTCATTCCGGAAATGAAAAGATTAACTATTTCCCTGTGCTTTGACGGAGAAGTGCGGTAACCCCGCCAATCAAATAAAGTTTCCAAGCCTTCAAGCCAACCCCGTCCGATAAGGTAAGGTGTCCTGCCCCGTTAAGCCCGCCTTTGATTTTATAGACCCAACAACCGACTTTTAGCTTAGCTCCACGAGAACCAAGCCACTGAGAGATATCTACATATAGTAGGAAAGCCAGCACGCTCGGGGACAGATTCCCAGGGGATTTTGTTGGAAAGCACGGCCACCATTGGTCAGTACTAGACACTCGTAGCCTACCTCGTATAAATAGATCTGGGGTTGTAGAAACAACCCCCTTATCTCCACTTTCAGGACAGGAAAGGGCGATCCATTTCCAGCCTAAAAACACTCGACTTTGAGCCTAGCTCAGGAGAAAGGCGCCAGAGGAGCAGCTCGACATAGAGTTAATTTACTTATTCAATTCAGGGCGCGGGAAGTCTCTCCTTCTTGCCTTGGGGTCGAGGTCAAGACCAGAAACTCGTAGACTACCCTTTTAGGAATAGATCTTATCTTAGAACCTGGGGTTCTTTGTTAGCACCTTCTCGCACCTCTAAAAGGCGGATCCATTTATATACGAAAAACCACGACTTTCTTTTATTACGGTCGGAGATAGCTGCTACTTACCTACGACTACTCGGCGGTCTCAGAGACCGAACTAATCTATTAACACTTAGCCTTATCTATTAAATGAAACCTAGCTCACGAGAACAGAGCAGAGGTCGAGTCTCTAGAATCCGGAGATAGCCTTTTGGCTTTGGGCACCTTTTCCCAACTTACAACAGTACAAGAAAGGCTGATCCTAGGTATAGCCTAACAAACCCGACACCGACTTTATATTACCATAAAATAAAGAGTGCTTGGTCCCAGCTGAGCTCCCCCTCTTAAAGTTAGGACTTTTCCTTCTTGCTTTTCCCTTGCTTTCTCTCTCATGTAGTAAGGAATTGAGAGGCAGGAAGCCAACCCCCAAGCAAGTGGATAGATATAATCTTAGGGTAAGTACTGCTATGACCTTCCTTCCTTTGTGTATTGGGAGTGTAATAAGGCTTCTAAGCTTCTAGTTTTCCCTTGCTAGTCTTAGATTGAACCATTCTCATTGCCTCTGTCCTTCTATCTAGAGAGATAGATGGGTCAAGTCCTTACTTTCTTCCTTCCTAAGGTCAGGTTTTTCTTACTTGTTTTCGTTAGCTCATCTTTGAATCAAGAAGCGCATCTTCAAGTGCCTCTTAAATGATTCTCCTAGTGATGTTAATATCATTCGATCGTCTTGTGTTACTATATCCTCATCCTCTATCGGACTCTTATGTCTTAGCTTCTTCTCTTAGTCCTATCGTCCTGTTGTTAACTGTAATTTAGAGGAGCCGGCTAATAACCAATTAGCTCGTCTGGCTGGTAAAGAGGGAATAGCTAGGAGGCTTTCCTCTTCCTAAATAGGGATATGGCACTTCGTGTTGTCAGTTAGCTACTGCTGCTGGATTACTCAAGGTTGAGTCATCAATCACTTTACGAGGTTATCCTTTATATAGGTACGAGCGTAAGGGTCTTGCCTGTAGGTTTAGAGCAATAAAGAATGAATGCATTAGAACGAATTCGATCTAGCCAGCTCTTGATAGTAGCTCCCCTTTCGAGGGTTAGCGCACGATAGGAATGAATTAAACAAACAAATAAGATCTATTGAGTGAGAGCTATAGAAGAGAAGGCCAGGCCAGAAGAGAATGTCTTAGCTGGGAGCGGTGATTGTTCTTGTAGTCGGATAGGGCGCAAGGGCACTTTCGGGATGTTTAACCCTGTTGCGTAGGCGGAATAGAGTAGCTTGTTGAATTCCCAAAAACGGCAAGACTCTCAATCTTTGAGACCGGGGAGCCCCAGTGCAGGGCCAATTTCAGTGCCGGTTGGAGACCTGGTTCGAGATGCATATCTTGAAAGAGAGCCATCACCTCGCCCAACATCCCTTCCTTTTCAATAGTCAATTCGAGAGCCAAATCAAAAAGCTTAAGAAGCAGTTGATCTTGATCCAATTCCCGATGCATGGGGCGAAATGCTGGTTGAAGACCCCGAATGGGAACCTATCGAACGGGAATGAGTAGTAGTGCTGCTTGCTATAAATATCTTTTTGAGGACGTCAGAAATTCTTCTGAATTATGAATCTTCTTCGATTGATGGATAACAACAATAAAGTGGGAAAACGATTTCAAAAGATGCTTTCGAAGTGAAAGTGAATTATATCAGATTATCCACCCTGAAAGCGAGAGCTCGAGGCGGTGGGAAAGGAGAATCAACAAGATAGGATGCTCTGTCCCAAAGAGTAGGAAGATTCCAGCTTTGAATCTTGTGCTTGACGGTGATCATTTCTGCCACGTCATAGAAGTCCTTTAGTGCTTTCTCTTTCAATGGGGCCTTGCCCCTTCTTACTTTCTTTATGATATCGGGGAATTTGTTCTCTTGGTCTTGGTCCGGTAACTCCATAAAGGGCTGGTGGGTGGGGGTAGAGCCTCTAGCGCCAATGTCGATGAATCAAAGGTGTCTGCTTATGGTATGGAATAGGAACAGCAAGAATGGAACCGCTATCGCTTGTGTCCTATCATCCGCGCCTCACTTCTTTCATTCGTCAGTATGGGTAGGTAGAGTCCTTTGCTCGTATGCTTGTACTATAGTAGCACCAGTCTTCCTTCCTTTTTAGTGCACATGAAACGGAAACCCTAACAGGGACTACCCACACGGTGATCAAAACTCTTCTTTCTCTGCTTCACTGTCAATTGATTGGCGTATGAATGAAGCTGTAACAGAGCATGTACGCGACGATCAAACACGGCCAGCTGCCTGTGATAGGAAAAAGAAAACTTGATCAGATAGTTCGTGTGGTAAACCACCTCGCCTTTGATCTTTTCCTTGCCCTCTTAATATCTTGTTAATAGCTACATTCCCTGCTTTGCTTCTCCAACAATCTGATTTTCCTCTGTCTGCTGCATGAACATCGACAGTGAAATCACTTAATGTAAGGTAGCAGGCGAAAGAGCAGCATGGCATCTATCCTCAAATCAAAGAAAGGACAGGTAAAAAAAAAAGTTCAGTAAGAAATTGGATAGATAGATTCGTGAGTAGTGTAATCATAGAAGATAAGGTGACAGGATTGGTAATCTACTCTTCATGGGTACCGGAGATCGTCTCCTCGGCTGTTAGGTTCAGTGTTCATCGTCACTTGAGTCAAACTCCTTCTTTGGTTCTTTTTTTTCCTGTAGTTGCTGATGTATTTACTCTATATAGTTTAGCCACTTCTTCCCCATACTACAAGCCCGACATCCTTCAACACAATTCTATCGCTTAGCTTACAAACCATCGCCATCGTCTCGTATTGTACAAAACGTGGGTGGCAGCTAAAAACAAAATATCACATGAAACGCATTCACTCATAGGACAATCCTTCCATACAGTAGTTGACTAATCTTTTCTTTGGCGGCAGACACCTCCTGAGCATCTCCCTTTACTCTAGATTGCACGTCCTTCCACTAAGAATAACTCGTAGAGGGGTTACTGTATCAGCGGAAACATTCTATCTTGATAGAGATAAGCTTCAGTCCTAATGAACTCACCTCTTTCTGTTGCTGTCCCAATCCTTGAAGAACAAAATAGGTAAAGTCCAACTCTCGTTTCAAAAAAGTGAAGACTACCGGCAAAGAGTTGAGCACTACAGGCACTGTCAAAGAAGCCAAGCAAGCCCCTTTACTTGATATTATTGAAACTTGCTACAAGGAGTTCAAACAACCTATAATCTTTTTTTATCTGATCGGCGAATAAGATTTTTTTTGAGTTTACGATTACGAATATTTCCACTCGTAGTATTAAGACGCTATCCCTCCTTCCAGCGCATGCTGCGTGTTGGTAAATCCAATCGGCTTATATTCATTTTATAGGTTTTCGCGTCCCCAAGCCGAGCTCTCCCAAAGACTACTTCCAGTTCCTCGGGGAACGAGCGGCTCCTGCTCCTAGTTCTCTAGCTGTCTTTAGCGCTTCGCTTACCTCGCTTGCTCTTATAGAATGCGTTCTTTCTCTTCTTTGAATTCAGCATTGAAAAGAGATCACTAGGGAATTGAACCGCTAGTACCGATTCCTTCTGATCTGATTGAGTGGGATGCTTATCCGGTGTTAGTACGGTGGATGCATCTAATTTAATGTGTTAAGCATAGTGACACAGATCCCTTTAATAGTAATAGTGAAAGCAGCAATCCAAGGTACTCAATTTGACTGGGCCGCCTTACTAATAAAGGGGCTTCTCTTATGAAAGAATAATAACTCTCCTTGAGGGAGAACCTTTTTCACGGGACTGCCTAAAGAGACTCCTAGTGTTAAAACGACTATGTAATTTAATGAAGGACTATGACAGAAAATCCTTAGGCGCTTTGTTGCCCTCTTGGCAGACTATGACCAATTCCAGATCATAAGGGAAAATCAGCTCTATGTGAAAAAGGTGCTTTGCATAAGGTCTAGTTCCTTGGGCACTGGATTGGCGACGGCATGAGTTAGTTGGAGCAAGAGAAGGTGCGTGCAAGCCGTGTTGGACTGGGAGACGCCACGCAAGGTGTAGGAACTACTATTCTTCGTCAGATTAGTCATACTTAAAAAGATATATTTATATTAGAATAAATACTATAGGCTCGAGGGCTTCTCGGGTGATCGTAAGGGCTTAAGCTGCTTTTGCTTTTTGCCTTACCTTCTAGTAAAGGGCGAATGAGGGGCGTGTGCAACCTAGAGAGATGGCCGTCTCTCTTTGATGAATGTGGATCGAGGTTCGGTTCATTTGGAAAAGAGGTCAGTCTTAGGGGAGACCATGCGAATGGTTGAATTGATGACTTCGCTTCGATCTCTTCGACTGAACCTGAAGGAAACTTCGATCATTCAACTTTAGCTTCTGAAGGGTCACTTGGAATTCCGAAAGTTATTCTTCGAAGCTGTCTGGGACAGGAGCAAACTCATATTAGGCACTGCCGCAGCATCAATGGTACAAGGAAGAGGCACAATAGCGAAGATCAATCCATCTCAATCTACAAAAACATTGCCTTGGGCATGCAACCAACCCGACTTGCGCCCCATCCTTTTACCCTGCTTGCTGGCTGTAACTTTTTAGAACTTGCCTGCTCGCTTTCCTAAGAGGAGAAGCACTACCGTGAAAAGATAGAATCAGAAAGAACCAATGGCTAGCCGGGATCGACAGCAAATAGTGATACAACTCCAACTCAAACGAAAGCCCCGGAGACATGGAAAGCAGTTAGCCCTAGCGAAATCCTAAATATATTACTACTATGGGGCGGACTGGCTTGCATAAGGATTGTAACGCGATGCAGAAGGAAGGGAATTCAGAGAAACTGCTCCTATTTATACTGGAACTAGCTTCGCTTATCTTATCACTAGAAGAGAGATAGCCTCGAAGGGCTTAGCAAACAAGAGGGCAGCGCCTTGCCTGACTTCCCGACAGAAAGAGAGGATATATTGCTTGCTCTGGAATGAGAAATGATGCAGAGGTTGTCTCTGAGAGTAGAAGTAGAGAGACTTTTGGTGAAGATGTCGGCAGTTTCTTTCTCCGTAGGAAGAAAGGCGCAAGTCACCAGACATGTTCACGCACAAAGTTAAGATCAATCTCAATGTCTTTCGTGCGCGCATCCTGGATAGGATTAGAAGCCATATAGGTAGTACTGAGATTGTCGAAAAAAACTGGAACCGGACGTAGAATAGGAATACACAGTTCACGAAGAAGGAAGCCAAAGTCAGTCAGCAACAGTGGCAGGAGCTAGGCAGCTAGGAGTTGGGAGTTAGGGGAAGTTGTCTTAGTTAAAAGGAAAGGAAAAGCACTTTCAAGAGATCCTAGGCCGAAAGCCATTTCTCTTTTGCTCCTTGGGTATCTAGCTTTAACACGCTTTCTGCTTAAAGAAAGATTGCCATAGAGACGACTGATACAGACAGGGGACAACTCTTTTTAAGAAACCAAGGGATTCGATCAAAGAAAGAGAGAGAAGGGTTCACGGGCAGGTATACAAGAAAGATCGACCTTTCTTTCGCCTGAATTATCACATTTGAGTTTCCGGTCCGGTATAGGCTCTCCTACATGAGATTTATTAAATAAAAGAATGATTTGTGGGTGTGTCTATTTTCTGGTTTACCAATTTCTGGACCCGTACTGATTCGGCAGCTCGATTGGAATATTTAAAAGTTAAAAGAAGGAGTTCGTCCCGCACCTCCTGGTGTGCTGCTTCCTGCCACTACTTTTTGAGTTGGTTGAATTCATATTGAAGAGTTTTTTTCCAGTTTTCTAGTGGAATTAGACTTTCTCTCTTCCTAAACTGGAAATACACGCTTTTATTTTCTTTATTGAGGCTTTCAAGACCTGAGTACCCACCCCCCTTGCGTAACCCCCTAGTTTAGGCTCATTAATTGCTTGTATACCAGGCCGAACCTAACGCGAAAAGCCCTTGCGCGGCATCCGTTTTCTTGTTTGTTGACAGGAGAAGTCTATTTACATGAAGGAATTACATTGAATAAAGTAGAGGAATAAAAACCTACGGGTGCCTTCCTATGTTGGAACTCCCACCAAGCGTTAACTGCTACACGAGAGTACAGCTAACCTAAGCGGAAAGAGCATATTGAATTAACAGACGGGAATCCAATCAAATGAATTAAAGGAAGGGAATTGCACAGGAATGCTAGACTCAACTAATTGTGCCTCTCGTTTTGTTTACTCTACTTGAAGAGAATCCCTAGCGTACTTTACTTTGATAGATAAAGGGAATGCTACCGAGCACCGACCCAATCTGGAAATTTGTTGCAGTCCCAAAACAAAATCGGCCTTTGTCTATGCCCCTTTTAAACAGACGAGACGGACGAAAACTATATATAGATATTCCGGAAATCCATCGAAATCACTGACCTACGAGTCCATGTTGGCTCACCCAACTCGAGAACTTCATGTCGTCATAAGATCCACAACGGGAGGCTTTGCTTCGGTCACGGTACGAGTGAAAGAAAGGATAAGATCTTTCTTAACTTAAAAACGGCACAATACTTGGCCGTGAAGCCTGCGCTGGCTCGAACTCCATAACTGACCGACCGGTGAAAGGAAAGCTGGACCTCTTGAAGGGGTAGCCGGACCCGAAAAAAAAATCTGGCAGTTATTGATGGCTCGGAAAGAAAGCTGGGCTAGGTGTTCTTCCCTGAGCTTAGAAAGGAGCTGTTCGCCTCGAGGCTGTACTATTATCCTATCCCGTGTCAGGTTTAAGAGGATAGGCACTATAGGTACTGGGCTGGGTGGAAGGCATTGAAAGATAGGAGGAATAGTGGTAAGCGGAAAAGAAAAGGAGGATCACGAAATGCAACACAACAAGGGGTTCCGCGCTTGCGCGAAGGAAGAAGCGAATCAATCAGAATGGAGACAGGGAGGCGAAGCGAAAGAGAGATTTTCGAGCTTGCAAGCAGCAAGCAACAACGGCGGAAAAGCCGTTGCGCGCTAGCTTCTAGTTTAGGGGTATAGTAGGGGTGCCTTTTTCTAAAACTTATATTAATAAGCTTTTTATTTTGGAACCCTAGTTTTGGAGTTTTCCGCAACCTATACCGTCACTAATATTACTAATATAAAGAAAGGGGTTTTTCAGCTGCATCGCACTGCCGCATAAACAATGGATCCGCCGGGCTGGATGAGCAACCTTCTCTGGAAAAGAGTAGTGAAAAGCCATGTCACTTGGAACGGAACTGGTTGCTTACTTACTTTTAGTAAGACCACTTTGGTAAGCAAAATTCTATAGGCATGGTTGCTTACAAGACAAAACAAAAGCTAGCTTCTATATGTTCTTTGCCTGAACATATGGAGGAAGCAACCCTTTATCTGATCTGGCCTATATACCAGTAGTGGAGTGGCTTGCTACTTTCAATCATAAAAGGAAAATGGAGCAAGGCAAGGGAGAAAGAAGTTGTCCCCTCTTCTCTGGTAACCCGCCGCCGATCATGATCATATAGAGCGCTCCGCCCGCCACCTCATGTTCCAAAGTGAAACGGTTGTTCTTCCTTCCCCGCTCCCTCTTTTTATACATATGCGGTGGCGGCTAGGTAACATAATGGAAATGTATCGGACTGCAAATCCTGGAATGACGGTTCGACCCCGTCCTTGGCCTCGGGGAGTGGCGAGCAGCACGGAACTTTAATTAATCAAATGGCATAGGGGGGCTTTCCTTTGTTAGAAATCCACAGACAACATACTGAAACTTCCAAACCAAAGAAATGCAACATGAGAAGGAGCTTTTTACGCTTCAAATTCAGTTTTTAGAATGAAAATACGCCCCATGGTCGATCGAGGGTCCTATACCAGTTAAACTCAAATCTATCTTACCTTCAATCCATCTTGCCAGCTCATAAATGTTAGACCGGGCTGACACAACCGAATTGGTTGAGGAAAAGGAAACCCCAGCGACCAAGCACTCCCGCCCCCAAAAGCTGAGATCGAACAACCGCCAGATTGTCGAGGACACGTCTGAAGAGGAGGCGGGCGCCCTCTAAGTCACCCACCCTACCCACTAATGGACTATGAGGGAGGCAGGCGAACGGGAACCGACCGAGAACCCGAACTGATTGACTGGCTGACCCCTGAATACATACTCGATTCATTAGGGTCGGAGATGGATGAAACCAATCAGAAGTGCAAATAAATCGCGCAAGCGAAGACGGGAAACGGACCGCAGCGCAACGACTAGGACTCGTGTCGGAGGAGTTTTGAGCATGAGCTACCACTCATGCAGCGGCAAGGACCCGCAACTCTCGAAGGGGCCACCCACCGCCCGATGTAGCGATGTAGCAAATCCTCCCTTTACTCAATGTACCGCGCTTAGCCTCTTTCAATCAAGGGAAAAAAAAAGAGTGACGAACCCGGTCATAGGTTGGTCCAAAGAACGAGAGTCGGCTTCCTTAAGGGAGTTCTTCCTCAGTAGCTCAGTGGTAGAGCGGTCGGCTGTTAACTGACTGGTCGTAGGTTCAAATCCTACTTGGGGAGAATTTTGAGTTATCGCTTTTCTGACGCCTGTTTTTCTCTTTAGTTTCTAAACTAGCAGAATCGTGGGACATCAAAAGTGGGAAGTTGATTGTAGGGTTTTATTCTTCACTCTCGTATAGGTGAACTTGGTTCGTTCAATTCTTAGGGAAAAGGAAGGATCCACTGTGAATGAATGGGAAGACTGGAGTAGTATCTTCATTAGCCGGAAGGACTCCACTAGCTCGAAGAACGAACAAGAAAAGGCTTACTGTTTAGGTAGGATAGATTAGGTAGGATAGATGGATGTAGTCCAATGGCTAAAGCTCTGCCAGCTTCTTGTAGACTGAACTCTCTTCTCTTTAGGTTCCGAGTTGCTTTTTTTGGGGTAAGATTTTTCTTCGCCACTAGTACCAACGAAGTTCTTGGTTATTTGAAAGGAGGAAGGAAGATCTCCACTCATTTCATTCATTCAGTGCCTACGGCGAGGCGCGACCCACAACAAACAAAGGCAACTTCGTTGCTTGCTGTAGCCCTCTTTTAGTAGACTAGGCTGAGTAAGCGTAAGCTATTTAAGTAGGCAGGGTAGGCTCGCAGCTTCGCCAGAAGCGACTAGTCGCCTCCTTTCCTCCGCCGAAAGATGCTTAGCCAGAAGCGACGAAGGGGGGGCGTCGGGAAGGCCGACGACTACATGACATGAGGGAGAAGCTGTCGTAGAAGCTTTGCCCCTTGCTTTACAGAGATTGTTATGAACTGACTAAATGACTAGATTCTCCCGGCTAAGCTAATAAATAGTATTTGTTCCCTTCAATCAATAAGCTTTTTGATTCAAGGCGCCGCCCTCTTTCTTAGAACCCAGGGAGGGGGGCCGTCGGCCCGGGAAGGGGAGAGTGGCCGAGTGGTCAAAAGCGACAGACTGTAAATCTGTTGAAGTTTTTCTACGTAGGTTCGAATCCTGCCTCTCCCACTTTTTTGTTGTAGACTTCAGAGAAGAGAAAGGAGGCATTCGTCAGCGTAGGAAGGCCCACCGAGCGAAGCTCTTTTTTTTTTGGCCGTGCGTGAAGTGAAATTGTATCGTATGTTAGTTAGAGAGGTTGGCGAACTACTACGATCTATAGATTCCCCATCTATATCTATATATATCCAATCCCAACGAGAATAGAAGCGAGTCGCTTCCGGCTTGTAGTCGTAGTCTTTTAGTTTTAGCTTATGTAGTGGTCGGCCTTCCTACACGCACGCGCCCGCCAGAATGCCTCCTTGGTTCTGGACGAAGCCAGGCCGATACATACGATAGGCGAAGGAAAGACCCCCATAGCGCCTGGGCAAGTTTGATCGAGGATTGGAGAGGAGAGGTGGAAGAAAAGGCTCGGGATGGATTTAGGAGTCTTTGTGCGAGCCGTATGCGGTGAGAGTCGCACGTACGGTTTTTAGGGGGGTTCGCGTCTATACGTGTAGTGTGGTGGTTGGGCCTACCCACCCTATTTGTTCCATGATCTATGGGTCTACTGGAGCTACCCACTTCGATCAATTAGCCAAGATTTTGACCGGATACGAAGGTGCTCGATCTAGTGGTATTTTTATGGGGATTCTTTCTATCGCTGTAGGATTCCTATTCAAGATCACTGCAGTTCCTTTTCGGGCGGCTGTAGGACGGACGGCCGCCTATAGGTGGTAGGGTAGGGTGGGTGGTACCGTTCAGATCTAGGCCAATCTTCCTAACCGCGCGCGGGCCGGGCTTAGAGCGCGTGAAACTCATCACTACCTCGTAAGGGCATTGAGACCATAGCATGTGACACGAAAGCGTCGCTTTTTCTGTATCACAAAGCTGCCCGCCTAGAAGGGCCACTCGCTCTGTAGTGTTGTCACACAAGATAAGCACACCGCCCGCCTGCTGGCCGGGCGAATCGAAGTTCTCTTCCGGTCAACTGTCCACCCAGTCAAGTGCAAAAAACACAGTAGAATCACGCAACGCACGCTGCTGGTGTGCTTCCTGCCCGCGAGGAAAGAAAGAAGAGCGACAAGGGTCAGATTTGACTGTTTGCAGCATGGGAGCGGATTACCCAAAAAATCCCTGGGAACAATGAAAAAAAAAGATATCTCGGTAACGAAAACTATAGGGGGCTGTATTGGCGAGATCCAACGGTGAACAGCTGCCCAAAAGAAAGACCGCCTGGAAGTCCGAGGACCTTTAGTACCGTACCCTGCCCCCGAACCAGCAGCCTTCGCGCCAAGCAAGACCGCTCTTGCCCCTTTCCTTTCTCCATTCCGCCTCTTTCTTTTGTTCCAATAGAGTCTAAGGCAAAGCAAAAGTGGTTGCCTACTTTACCTACTTGACGAAAGGGAACGAACTTTGTTTCGTTTCCGGGTTTATGGATTGGATTCAGTCAGCGTTACGACATAATCAAAAGGAAGGAGTGAAGCTTTGGTTACCGGCGAACGCTTCCAAAGGCGACCCCTTCGAGTTTCCGGCTGTTTCCTAGATTGAAGTAGCCTTTCGTCGCCCGAAAGAATATCAAAGAGCTCGGCCTACCTTTGGTAGGCCTTTGGTGCGCGGAGCCCGGTGACTAAGAAAGAAATGGGTTTGCGCTTGAATTGATGAGGTCGCAAAGAGGGAAGTAGGGCTCCACTAAAGGTTGTTTCTTCGGTTTCCTTTAGAATGAAAGTAGCTGCCCCTCCCCTACTACTTATTTTGTTTGATTCAAAAGGGGAACAGCCCACCCCAACTAGTCGTATGGGGTGGGGTGCTTGTGGTAATCTGCCTTGGATATGAGGAATTCCTAAAAAAAAAAGATATCTCGTTCATCTATCTTTTGTCTATCTATCATTGATTCTATCTATGAATCAAGTAGAAAGACTTTGTTTTGGGGTTCCCCGAAGCCCCTGGATCGTTTCTGCCAACGAAATGAACGCGGAGCCCGTTCCGAATGCTTTTCTGATCTGGAAGTGGAGTTCTCGCGAAAAGAATAAGATGCTGCTCTCCCTCCCTCTGTCTTTTCTCGCTTTGCCCCCTGGGCCGGGCGGCGGCGGGCGCGGGAGGCCTAAGAGAATCTTCTCTTAGGTCCTTCTTTTTTCAGTGCAACACAGGAAAGAAAAACCTTTTCCTGCAGCTTTCCAGATTTTGTATTTTTCGCATGGACCTTCAAATCATGTTTGAAGCCTATGTTATGACCCACCCCCCTATTTCTTTTTATTTGAATAAGGCTGGAAAGAGTCAAGTTCAGATAAGGGAATGCTTTTCCCAACCATTAAAGGAAAGGCTCGACGAAGGAGGGGGAAGGAAAAAACTTTCGGGGATCGAGATTTTATTTGTTTTTCATCGAAAACGAAGAAGACCGAGGATGGTCTACGGTGCGTGTTATCTGAAGGGCTTTTTCGACCGCGGTGGTATCCGGACCCTATCCTCGTTCCGCCCGCTGGCCTATTGGGATAGCAGCCTTCGGGCTTTGCCTGCCCCTTCAAATTAGAATACAGAATTCCGGCTCGGCCCGGGAAAGCGCTGGCAACAACAGAAAGGAAGGGGTCCATGTAGCTGCCCGCCCCCTTCTTAGTCAATGGGGCAGCAGGTTCGGCATCGACTAGAAAAGAGAGAATCCACTTCAGATAACCACGCCTCTTCTAGGCAGCGTGTGGAATGGCCGAGAGCGGACCTTTTTGGATATATAATCCAAGTCGAGAGTGGAGTTACGGGAACAGCCGTCTGATGGAAAACGACTTTCACGTTCGGTTCAGAGAGCACTTTTTTCGTTGAAAATTCCTCGTTCCCTTTCGTGTGAATTCCCCAGCGGCGAATTCAAAACTTGTGGGGCCCTATCTATTCCATCTCTCGAGCCCCGAATCAAACCCCCCTCCCCTTCGGACTCCCTCTTTCTTTTGACTCTATATATGTGGGCACCTGATATCTATGAGGGTTCACCCACCCCGGTTACAGCATTCCTTTCTATTGCGCCTAAAATCTCTATTTCTGCTAATATTTCACGTGTTTCTATTTATGGTTCCTATGGAGCTACATTGCAACAAATCTTCTTTTTCTGCAGCATTGCTTCTATGATCTTAGGAGCACTGGCCGCCATGGCCCAAACGAAAGTCAA